TATTTATATGTATAAAATGAAAGTTTTTTTTTCAATTTTAACAAAGTATATTTTTCTTCAAAATTAAGATTTTTTTAAAAATCTTCGTGAATTTGGTTGGTTTTATATAATATAAATTATTTATTTCAATATATTAAATCTAATTAAATATATCATTCTAAGTTTTATTTAATTAATATTAATTGATTATTTTAATTTATATATTTATCAAAAGTTGTAGCTACCTATTTTTTTAGGGGAAAAGAAATTATTATATAATAATATATTTATGTTCATTTTATTATTTATATTACATTATCTTTATTTTATATAACAATATAATATATATATTAACATAATCGATTTATATTCAATAATATTTATTATAAATAATATAAATGATTATTCAATATTAATTACATAAATTACATTATAATTATAATTATATTAATATAAATACATATATTAAATTATATTATTTATATTAATTTAATCTTTCTTAAAATATAAAAAAAAGAAAGATTAAATTAGAAGATAAAGAATATAACCACTTATTGTAATAGTAGTACCATATCTATATTCATTATATAGTAATAGAGAAGTTGTTGTGGTCTTGGAAGGGGGTTAATTTCTAACTTTTTTTACATTATTTTTCTGTGTTTTTCATTATTTTTCTAGAATTTATGTTCATTAATGTTTTATTTTTAATTTCTTTTGTTTTATATTTGGGTTGAAATTTTCAAAAGTTTTATTCTTGCTTATTTATTTATTATATTCTTTGTATTATATGTGAGTTTTGTTATACTAAATGTTCTTTTTGCAGTAATTTGATTTAATTATTAAGTAAATTTGGAATTAGCAATTGATTAAGCATTGGCATATTTCGTGCCAGCAGCCGCGGTTATACGATTAATGCATTTAAATATTATTGGTTAAGACAGTTATTTATAGTTTAATGAATATAATTATTAATTTTTTAGGTGGAATTTAAATTTATTTTTTGTTCTTATTATGAATCTGTGAAACTTAAACTATAAACTAGGATTAGATACCCTATTATTTTAAGTGTAAATTATGTTTACCTGGGTAATATTAGTTAAGGTCTTTAAACCCAAAGAATTTGGCGGTACCTTATTCCATTCAGAGGAACCTACCCTATAATTGATAGTACACGATTAGCTTTACTTAATTTATTTGTTTGTATATCTCCGTTAATCAGAAGATCTTTTTAGAGTTATAATTTTCTTGAATTATAATTATAATTTATTTCAGGTCAAGGTGCAGCTTATAATTAAGAAGAGGTGGGTTACAATAGATTATTGTTTATAATGGATTTAATTTTTAAAATTTTAATGAAGGTGGATTTGATAGTAATTTAATTTATTTAATTTAATTGATATTGGCTCTAAGGTGTGTACACATCGCCCGTCGCTCTCATTATTAGGTGTTTATTATATAATAATTATCTTATTTTAGATGAGATAAGTCGTAACATAGTAGATGTACTGGAAAGTGTATCTAGTAAGTTTCCAAGATAAAGCTTTAAAGTAAAGTTTTTCACTTACACTGAAAATTTTTCTGTGCAATTCAGGATATCTTGATGAATTAATATTATTATTTTGTTTCTTTTGTTTAATTTATTTATTTAATAGAAGTAATTTTTTTGTTTATTTGTCTTAGTATATTTTATAGAATTGATTATTTAAATTATAGTTAATTAGTAAAGTAATTGTATTATGTAATATTTTTAAAATTTTAAAAAGTAGATTTTATTTATTGTACCTTTTGTATCAGGGTTAATCACTATTTTGTTATCAATTTATCTATCTCGATTTGGGTTGATTTAAAACCAATTAAAATTTAATGTGTTATAATTATTTTATAATTGGTTTTAGAAATGAAATGTTATTCGTTTCCTAAGATATCTAGTTTCTTAAGAAAAAATTTAATTTTTAATGGTTTATTGTTTTCATTTAATTTTTTAGATGTAAATATAAACTTATTTATTCTTTAGGGGATAAGCTCTAGAGTTTAAAGCCTATAATTTTATTTTTGAAAATATAATAGTAGACTTTAAACCAGTTATCTATTAGATTACGTTTTAGTTCATTGTTTTTATATTTGATTTTTTAACTTTTTTAGGTTTTGTATTAAGATTAAACATTGAATTTTATAATTTTTGTAAAAATGATTGAATTAGTATATTTTATTGTTTATAATATTTTATTGAATAATTTATTATGAGGAATTAGGCAAATATAATTTCCGCCTGTTTATCAAAAACATGTCTTCTTGATTATATTATGAAGTCTGGCCTGCTCACTGACAAAGTTTTAAAGAGCCGCGGTATTTTGACCGTGCAAAGGTAGCATAATCATTAGTTTCTTAATTAGAGGCTGGAATGAATGGCTTGACGAGAAATTTTCTGTCTTTTAATAATTTATAAAATTTAACTTTTAAGTTAAAAGGCTTAAATTTTTCTTTAGGACGAGAAGACCCTATAGAGCTTGACATTTTATTTTTTTATAATTTTTTGTTGTTCTTTTTATATAAAATGATGATGTTGTGTTGGGGTGACATGAGGAATAATTAAACTCTTCATTATTAAATCATTAATTTATGTTAAAATTGATCCATAATTTATGATCATAAGATAAAGTTACCTTAGGGATAACAGCGTAATTGTTTTTGAGAGTTCATATCAACAAAGCAGATTGCGACCTCGATGTTGGATTAAGAAAAATTTTGGGTGCAGTAGTTCAAAAATTAGGTCTGTTCGACCTTTAAATTCTTACATGATCTGAGTTCAGACCGGCGTGAGCCAGGTCGGTTTCTATCCTAAGTTAAAGTACCTTCATTAGTACGAAAGGACCATGCGGGTAAAATATTTTTTTGTTTTTGATTAAAATTAATTTTACTATTTTGACAGATAAATGTGATGAATTTAGAATTCATTAATGTAGTTTTATTCTACAAATAGTATTGATATTTTATGACTTATTAATATTTATTTTAAATTTTGTTCTTTTAATTATTTGTGTTTTAATTAGTGTTGCTTTTTTAACTTTATTAGAGCGAAAGGTTTTAGGTTATATTCAGATTCGTAAGGGTCCAAATAAAGTAGGATTTGTTGGTATTCCTCAACCTTTTAGTGATGCTATTAAGCTTGTTTGTAAGGAGCAGCCAATTCCTATTATATCTAATTATTTACTTTATTATTTTTCCCCTGTTTTTAATTTAATAATTTCTTTAATTGTTTGAGTAATTTTCCCCTATTTAACTTATATATGTTCCTTTTCCTATGGGTTTTTATTTTTTTTATGTTGTACTAGACTGGGTGTTTATACTGTAATATTTGCTGGTTGATCTTCAAATTCTAATTACTCTTTACTTGGTTCTTTACGTTCTGTTGCTCAAACTATTTCTTATGAAGTTTCATTGGCTTTAATTTTATTATCTTTAATTATTTTAGTGGGTAGTTTTAATGTAATGGATTTTATGGTTTATCAGTTTTATGTTTGGTTTATTATTATTACTTTTCCTTTATTTTTATCTTGCTTTGCTTCTTGTTTAGCAGAAACTAATCGTACTCCTTTTGATTTTGCTGAGGGTGAATCAGAATTAGTTTCTGGGTTTAATATTGAGTATGGGGCAGGTGGATTTACATTAATTTTTTTAGCTGAATATACAAGAATTGTTTTTATGAGAATATTATTAACTTTATTTTTTTTAGGAGGTGATTTTTATTCATTTATATTTTTTGTTAAACTTGCAGTTATTTCTTTTATTTTTATTTGAGTTCGTGGTACTTTACCCCGTTTTCGTTATGATAAATTAATATATTTGGCTTGAAAGAGTTTTTTGCCTTTATCTTTAAATTTTTTTATTTTTTTTGTTGGGTTTAAAATTATATTAATTTCAATATTTTAGTGAAATTTTTTAGGAAATATAAAGTTAATAGAAGAGTTAAACTTCTAATTTTATGTTTTCAAAACATAAGCTTTATCTTAAGCTAATTAACTTATTTATTCTTTGATAATTTTATCTCATATATTAGCTACATGTATATTAATTAGAAAGTATGAGAAGTAAATAATTGTTAAGATTTGTCCTGTTATAATATAAGGCTCTTCTACTGGTCGTTTTCCAATTCAAGTTAATAAACATACTACTACTACTATAATTCAAAATAAGATTTGATTGATAGGGTAAAATTGAATTCCTCGGAATGGTGTTTTATTATAGAATGGTAAAATTATAAGAATTCTAATTGATAAAAATAAAGCAATAACTCCTCCTAATTTATTAGGAATGGATCGTAAAATTGCATAGGCAAATAGGAAGTATCATTCTGGTTGAATATGAACTGGTGTAACTAATGGGTTAGCAGGAATAAAATTATCTGGGTCTCCTAATAAATAAGGATTAATTAAACATAATAAAATAAGGGTTGATGTTATAATAACGAAGGTGATTGAATCCTTAAATGTAAAGTATGGGTGAAATGGAATTTTTTCAATATTTCCATTTAATCCTAGTGGATTATTAGATCCTGTTTGGTGGAGAAAAAATAAATGAATTGCTGCTATAGCAGCAATTATAAATGGTAATACAAAGTGAAATGTAAAAAATCGGTTTAATGTTGCATTATCTACTGCAAATCCTCCTCATACTCATTGAACAAGATCTGTTCCTAAGTATGGAATAGCTGATAGTAAATTTGTAATTACTGTGGCCCCTCAAAATGATATTTGACCTCAAGGTAAAACATAACCTATAAATGCGGTTGCTATAACTAAAAATAAAATTACTGTTCCAATTATTCATGTATGCATAAATATATATGATCCATAGTAAATTCCTCGTCCTACATGCAAATAAATACAAATAAAAAATATAGATGCTCCATTTGCATGAAGTGTTCGAATAATTCATCCATTATTTACGTCTCGACAGATGTGAACTACTCTATTAAATGCTATTTCAATATTTGAGGTGTAATGTATAGCTAAGAATAATCCAGTTACAATTTGAATTACTAAACATAAACCTAATAGTGATCCAAAATTTCATCAGAATGAGATATTAGTGGGTGCTGGCAGGTCAACCAAAGAATTATTAATAATTTTAATTAGTGGGTGTCTTAATCGGATTGGTTTGTTCATTAGTAATTATCTTATTTTACGAATGGGTCCTTGATTAATATTAGTAATTTTAACTACTGCTAGTAGTGCAAGAAATAAATAAATTATTATTATTATTGTAATAACAACTGTTGGGTTATTATACAATTTTATAAGTGATAATGTTATTTCTTGAAAAGAAATTGATTCATTCGTAATATTTATAGTTTCTGAATTTTTAAAAAAATCTATAAATATAGTACTATTTATAAAAATAAAAATAAATGAAATAATTATTCATGAAATTCCAGAGAAAATTAAGGTTAATGATTTGGGTTGAAAAAGTTCGTTTGATGCAATTCTTGTAATATAAATAAATAGAACTAATATCCCTCCAAGAAAAGTTAAAAATAAAATATATGATAGTCAGAATCTTTCTGTTATTATTCCTGTTATTAGTCCAACAAGAAGAGTTTGAAAGATAATAAATAATATTATAGATATAGGGTGTCTTAATTTAGTAAAATTAAAATTTATTACATTTGATAAAGTTAAAATTATTATTTTAATCATATCAGGGGTTAGTTTATAAAAATATCAGTTTTGGGGACTGATGATAGAGAGTATCTCTATCCCTGAAGTTTTAAAAGTGGGGGCTTCCTTATTTTCGGTTTACAAGACCGGCGTTTTTTTTAAACTATTAAAACTAATGTTTATTTTTTCTATTTTTACTTCTTTATTAATTTATTTTTCTGGTGTTTATGTTTTTTCTTCAAAACGTAAGCATTTATTAATGGTTCTATTAAGTTTAGAATATATTGTTCTTTCTTTATTTTTATTAATTATTATTTTTCTTATTGAATTTAATTATGATTATTTTTTTCCAGTTATCTTTTTGGTTTTTTCTGTTTGTGAGGGTGCTTTAGGTCTTTCTATTCTTGTCTCTATAATTCGTTCTCATGGAAATGATTTTTTTAATTCTTTTTCTTTATCTTTATGTTAAAGTTTATTTTTATGGTTGTTTTTTTGATTCCTCTTTGTTTTTTAATAAATTCTTGGTGGTTGGTTCATTCTTTAATATTTTTATCTAGTTTTTTCTTTATAATTTTTTGTTATTCTTATTGTGATGTAAATATAATTAGATATTATTTTGGGGTTGATTATTTTTCTTTTATATTGATTTTATTAAGTTTTTGGATTTGTTCTTTAATATTAACTGCTAGAAGTTCGGTTTATATTTCTAATTATTATTCTGGGTTTTTTATTTTTATGGTTTTGTTTTTAATAATTATGCTTTATTGTTCATTTTCTAGATTAAGTTTACTTTCTTTTTATATTTTTTTTGAGTCTAGATTAGTTCCCACTTTATTTTTAATTTTAGGGTGAGGTTATCAGCCAGAGCGTCTTCAGGCTGGTATTTATCTTATTTTTTATACTTTGGTTGCTAGATTACCTCTATTATTGGTTTTATTTAATGTTTATTATTTTTCTGGTACTCTTTATTTCCCTTTGTTGTTAGATTTTGGTTCTTATTATTTAATATTTTATGTCTTTATGGTTTTGGCATTTTTAGTTAAAATACCCATATTTTTGGTTCATTTGTGACTTCCTAAGGCTCATGTTGAGGCACCAATTTCTGGTAGAATAATTCTTGCTGGTGTATTATTAAAGCTTGGGGGTTATGGTATTTTTCGTGTAATAAGGATTATTTCTTTTATAGGTGTAAGATTAAATTATTTTTGGTTATCTTTAAGTTTAATAGGTGGTGTTATTGTAAGTTTTATTTGTTTTCGTCAAGTTGATTTAAAATCTTTAATTGCTTATTCTTCTGTTGCTCATATGAGAATGGTAATTGGGGGTTTAATAACTATAAATTGATGGGGTTGTATAGGTTCTTTATCATTAATGGTTGGTCATGGTCTTTGTTCATCTGGTTTATTTTGTTTATCAAATATTATTTATGAACGTTTAGGTAGTCGTAGATTAATGATTAATAGGGGTATAATTAATTTTATACCTAGAATGGCTTTTTGATGATTCTTATTAAGTTCTTCAAATATAGCTGCTCCTCCTTCTTTAAATTTAGTTGGTGAATTAAGATTATTGAATAGAATCATATCATGGTCTTCTTACATATTTATTGCTTTAATTTTTATTTCTTTTTTTAGTGCTGTTTATACTTTATACATGTATTCTTATTCACAACATGGTTCTTATTATTCTGGTGTATTTACTTGTTCTTTGGGTTATTTTCGTGAATATCATCTTTTACTTTTACATTGACTTCCTTTAAATATTTTATGTTTAAAGGGTGAGTATTTTTTTGTTTAAGAATTGCTTAAGTATTTTAATATAAAATGTTGTTTTGTGGGATCAATGATATGAATTTTTCATCTTAGGCTGTGTATTTATTTTCTATTTGTTCATTAAGATTTTTTTCTTTGTTTTTTTCAAGAACTTTAGTTTTTATTTTGGGGTTGTATTATTTAATTATTGATTATAGAGTTTTTATTGAGTGGGAACTTTTTGATTTGAATGGTTCTATAGTTGTTATAACTTTAATTTTAGATTGAATATCTCTTATTTTTATATCTTTTGTTATATATATTTCTTCTTTGGTTATTTATTATAGAGAGGATTATATATCTGGTGAAAAGAATATAAATCGTTTTATCATGATTGTATTAATATTTATTTTGTCAATAGGTTTTTTAATTATTAGACCAAATTTAATTAGAATTTTGTTAGGATGGGATGGTTTAGGATTGGTTTCTTATTGTTTAGTAATTTATTATCAGAATGTAAAATCTTATAGTGCAGGCATATTAACTGCCTTATCTAATCGTATTGGGGATGTCTCTATTTTAATTTCTATTGCATGAATATTAAATTTTGGTGGTTGAAATTATATTTATTATTATGATTTTATTTCTAATTCTTTTGAAATAAAGTTAATTACTATATTAATTATTCTTGCTGCTATAACTAAGAGAGCACAAATTCCTTTTTCATCTTGATTGCCTGCGGCTATGGCTGCTCCTACTCCTGTTTCTGCTCTTGTTCATTCTTCTACTTTAGTAACTGCTGGTGTTTATTTATTAATTCGCTTTAGTCCTATGTTAGAAATTTACAATTGTGGTTGATTCTTATTATTAATTGGTTGTATAACTATATTTATGGCTGGTCTTGGTGCGAATTTTGAGTTTGATTTAAAAAAGATTATTGCTCTTTCTACTTTAAGACAACTTGGTTTAATAATAAGAATTTTATCAATGGGTTATCCAAAATTAGCTTTTTTTCATTTGTTAGCTCATGCTTTATTTAAGGCTTTATTATTTATGTGTGCAGGTTCTATAATTCATAATTTGAAGGATTGTCAGGATATTCGTTTCATAGGTTCAATTGTAAATTTTATACCTTTAACTTCTGTTTGTTTTAATGTTTCAAGATTATCACTATGTGGCATACCTTTTCTAGCTGGTTTTTATTCAAAGGATTTAATTTTGGAGATGGTTTGTTTAAGATGAATTAATTGTTTAATTTTTTTTTTATTTTTTATTTCAACTGGTTTAACAGCTTCTTATTCTTTTCGTTTATTTTATTATTCAATAATTGGTGATAATAATTTTTATTCTAGTTTTTCTTTTGATGATAGGGGTTATTACATTTCTTTTGGTATATTAAGTTTATTATTTGTTGCTGTTTTTGGTGGTAGACTTTTATCTTGATTAATTTTTCCTATTCCTTATTTTATTGTTTTACCTTATTATTTAAAGTATTTGACTATTTTTGTGGTGTTATTAGGTTCTTATATTGGTTATCTTGTTTCTAATTTGGATTCCTCTCAGGGTTTATATTCTTTAAGTATATTTTCTTTTTTTAGATTTTCTGGTTCTATATGATTTATGCCTTTTATTTCAACTAAATTAGTTAGATATTTGCCATTAAAAATGGGTTATTATTCTTCAATTAGTCTTGATTATGGTTGAGGTGAATTATTTGGTGGTCAGGGTTTATATAATTTATTTACTTTTTTTATTAATTATATTCAGTGTTGATTTGACTATAATTTTAAGATTTATCTTTTAACTTTTATTTTTTGAATATTTGTTTTAGTTTTAATATTTTTTATATATTACTTGAATAGCTTATATTAAGAGCATGACACTGAAGATGTTAAGGAAATATTTATATTTTCAAGTATTTTATTTATAAACAAAATATGTTATTTTTACAGTGAAAATGTAATGTTTTATTTTAAACTATATAAATAGAAATGTTAACGGAGTTTAACCGCTAATATAAAAAGTTAGCAGCTTTCATATTGACTTTACATTTCCTTAATTGGAACTATTGTTCAATTATATTATTAACAGTAATATGCCTCTTTTTGGCTTCAATTAATATAAATTAGAATAAGGGTAAAGAAATACCAAATATTCAGGTCGAAACTGAATGCAATAATTCGCTTCTTATTCAATTAAGGTTGATTGATTAATTATCAATACTTTTTGAATGCAACCCAAACGTTATATTTAACTACAACCCTTATTCTGTTCATTGAAGAGCTCCTTGATTTCATTCATGATAAAGTCCTCCTAATAGTACGATGATAAAAAATATTGTTGATATTGTTCATACGAGAATTCTTGATGTTTTTATAATGATTACAATAGGTAAGATTAATGCAATTTCTACATCAAAAATTAGGAAGATTACTGCAATTAAAAAAAATCGAATTGAGAATGGTATTCGAGCCGAGCTTTTTGGGTCAAATCCACACTCGAATGGTGATCTTTTTTCTCGATCAATAATTAATTTTTTTGATAGTGTTGTTGCTAGTAGTATTACAATTATTGGTACAATAAATCTAATTATAATTCTTGTTGATATAGATAAAATTGCTTTTTTTGATTAATAATCAATCTTTTTGATTGGAAGTCAAATGTACTAAATATACTATAAAAGCATTTATCTACCTCATCAGTAGATTGAAATGTATAAGAATAATCATACTACATCAACAAAATGTCAATATCATGCTGCTGCTTCAAATCCAAAATGGTGTTTAGGAGAGAATTGGTTTATTAGATGTCGTATTAAGCATGTGGTTAAAAAAATTGTTCCAATAATTACGTGAAGACCATGGAATCCTGTTGCTACAAAAAATGTAGAACCATAAACTGCATCTGCAATAGTGAAAGGTGCTTCTCAATATTCATATGCTTGAAGTATAGTAAAATATAATCCTAGTAAAACTGTAAAAAATAGTCCTTGTATTGTTTGTGTATGATTTGATTCTATTAATCTATAATGAGCTCATGTTACTGTAACACCAGAGGCAAGAAGGATTGCTGTATTTAGTAATGGAATTTGTATAGGATTAAATGGTTGAATTCCTATAGGTGGTCATAATATTCCTAGTTCAATAGTTGGTGCTAATCTTCTTCTAAAAAATGCTCAAAAGAATGAAAAAAAGAATAATACTTCTGATGCAATAAATAAGATTATTCCTCATCGTAATCCAATTGATACAAATCCTGTATGTAACCCTTGGTATGTTCCTTCTCGTGTAACATCACGTCACCATTGAATTATAGTTAATAATGTAATTAAAAATCCAATGATAAATAGATTAATATTAAATAGATGAAATCATTTTGCTAATCCTGATACTAAAACTATTGCTCCAATTGCTCCTGTAAGAGGTCATGGTCTATAATCAACTAGATGAAATGGGTGATTTGAATGTGTTGTTAACATAAGTTTAATAAACTTCTCTAGAATATAATGTTCTTAAAATTGAAAATACATAGGCTTGAATTATAGCAACTGCTGATTCAAGGATTAATAGTAATATTTGCCCAAAAATTAAAATTGAGATTATGTTTATTGCTATTGATGGTCCTGTATTTCCTATAAGAGTTAATAGTAAATGTCCAGCGATTATATTTGCTGCTAATCGAACTGCTAAGGTTCCCGGTCGAATTACATTTCTGATTGTTTCAATTAAAACTATAAATGATATAAGTGCAGGAGGAGTTCCTTGTGGAACAAGGTGTGTAAATATGTGATTTGTATGGTTAATTCATCCAAATAATATAAATCTTAATCATATTGGTAATGCAATTGAGAATGTAAGTGCTAAATGACTTGTTCTTGTAAAGATGTATGGGAATAATCCTATGAAGTTATTAAATAGTATTATTACGAATACAGAGATGAAAATAAATGTTGTTCCATTAAATGATCTTGTTCCTAATAATGTTTTGAATTCATTATGAAGTGTAAGGGTTAATTTATTTCATATTACATTAATTCGTGATGATGTTAATCAAAATAAGGATGGAATTAGTAATAGTCCAATAAATGTTCTTATTCAGTTTAGTGATAAATTGAAGATATTAGTTGATGGATCAAATGTTGAAAATAAATTTGTTATCATTTTCAATTTAAAAATTTATTTTCTGTTGTTTTCTTTCTTTTTTTTTCAATGGTTAATTGTTTAAAAGAGAAAAAATTTATTTGGTTAAATAAGATTAATGCAATTGAGAATAAAATAAATAGTGAAAATCATATTAGTGGGGATATTTGTGGAATATGAAATTAGCTTTCTCATCAGAAGTATTCGTTAATTTACTATTTATTGGTTTAAGAGACCATTACTTACTTTCAGCCATCTGATGCTCAAGGTGTACTATAAAAATATAGTAATTTTAGATTGACATTCTAATGTTATTATCTATTTAACTAACTCCTTAAATTATTTTTGATAATCATTTAATAAATAAATTAACTGAAGTTCTTTCAATTACAATTGGTATAAATCTATGATTTGCTCCACAAATTTCTGAACATTGTCCAAAGAATAGTCCAGGACGATTTATTGTAAATGTTCCTTGATTTAGTCGTCCTGGTGTAGCATCAATTTTAATCCCTAATGCCGGTACAGCTCATGAGTGGAGAACATCCGATGCTCTAGTCAATACTCGTACTTCTGTGTTTATTGGTAAAATTGTTCGGTTATCTACATCAAGTAGTCGAAATCCATTATTTTCCAAATCATTTTCAGGTGTTATATAAGTATCAAATTCTACATTAACGAAATCTGAATATTCATAACTTCAGTATCATTGTCGTCCAATTGTTTTAATTGTGATTATTGCATCTACTGAATCATCTAAAAGGTATAATAAACGTAGAGATGGTAATGCAATAAAAATTAATGTGATGGCAGGTAGTGCTGTTCAAACAGTTTCAATTAGGTGACCATGAAGTATATTTCGATTTGAAAATTTAATTGTAAATATATAAGCAAGAGAATATCCTACAATTACTGTAATTATTAATAATACTACTATTGTATGGTCATGAAAGAATGATAATTGTTCTATAAGTGGTGAAGCTCTATCTTGGAGGGATAAATTTGATCATGTTGCCATTAGTTAAAAGTTTATTCTAATAAAAGGAAAACCTTTATTTGTAGAGCTTAAATCTACTGCACTAATCTGCCATATTAGAATCTAGAAATTAATGGTAATTCTGAATATCTGTGTTCTGCTGGTGGATTATTTTGAAGTCATTCTGTTGATCTTCTTATATTTTCTCTAAATATAACTGTTCGGTTTGTAATTATTCTTTCTCATATAATAATAATAAATATAATAATTCCTACAATTGAAATTGTAGATCCAATTCTTGAAAGTACATTTCAAGATGTATATGCATCTGGATAGTCAGAATAACGTCGTGGTATTCCTGCTAATCCTAGGAAATGTTGAGGGAAGAAGGTTAGGTTTACTCCAATAAACATGATGGTGAATTGAATTTTTAATCATGTATTATTTATAGTTAATCCTGTGAATAGGGGGTATCATTGGATTACTCCCCCTATAATTGCAAATACTGCTCCTATAGATAAAACATAATGAAAGTGGGCAACCACATAATAAGTGTCATGTAGAACAATATCTAAGGATGAATTAGCTAGTACTAATCCTGTTAAACCCCCAATTGTGAATAGAAAAATAAATCCTAATGCTCATAATAGAGGTGGGTTAAAATTAAATTTTGTTCCATATAATGTTGCTAATCATCTAAAAACCTTAATTCCTGTTGGTACAGCAATAATTATTGTAGCTGATGTAAAGTATGCTCGAGTATCAACATCTATTCCTACTGTAAATATATGATGTGCTCATACAATAAATCCTATAAGTCCAATTGATAATATTGCATAAATTATTCCAAGTGTTCCAAATGATTCAATTTTTCCTCTTTCTTGACAAACGATATGAGAAATAATACCAAATCCTGGTAAAATTAAAATGTAAACTTCGGGATGACCAAAGAATCAGAATAAATGTTGATAAAGAATTGGATCTCCTCCACCAGCAGGGTCAAAAAAGGATGTATTTAAATTTCGATCAGTTAATAGTATTGTAATAGCTCCTGCTAAGACAGGTAATGATAGAAGTAATAATAGTGCTGTAATAGCAACTGATCAAACAAATAATGGTGTTTGATCTAGGGTTATACTTTCAGATCGTATATTAATTGCTGTAGTAATAAAATTAACTGCTCCTAAAATAGAAGATACACCAGCTAAATGAAGGGAAAAAATGGCTAGATCAACGGATCCTCCTCCATGGGCAATAGCTCCTGCTAGAGGTGGGTAAACTGTTCATCCTGTACCTGCTCCTATATCAACTATAGAAGAAGTAATTAAAAGTGTTAATGATGGTGGTAATAATCAAAATCTTATATTATTTATTCGTGGAAATGCTATATCTGGTGCACCAATTATTAAGGGAACGAGTCAATTTCCAAACCCTCCAATTATGATAGGTATTACTATAAAAAAAATTATTACAAATGCGTGTGCTGTAATAATTACGTTATAAATTTGATCATCTCCAATTAATGATCCTGGTTGCCCAAGCTCGGCTCGAATAATTGTTCTTATTGATGTTCCTACTATTCCTGCTCATGCTCCAAATAGGAAGTATAGAGTTCCAATATCTTTATGGTTTGTTGAAAATAATCATTTTTGCGGTAAGATGGCTGAAATTAAAGGCGGTAGACTGTAAATCTATTTATGAGAATTTATCTCTCTTATCATTATATTGCAGGCTTTATATTCATTAGATGATTCTAGACTGCAATTCTAGAGGTGTGGAATAGACTTCTTACTAAGGCCTAAAAGGTTATCTTTTAATTATAACTTTGAAGGTTATTAGTTTTATTAACTTAAGTCCTTATTAATATAAGGTTGTTATCATTGAAGTTAATATTAACCCTAGAATAGAAATGGTTACTGTTATTGGTAAAATAACTCTTGATTTTTTAATTACCATTTTTAGTGATCATGAATTTTCTCTATATGATAAAATTATTGCAGAAAATCTAATTCGTATATAGTAGTATAGTGTAATTGTTGTTAATGTAACTATGATCACTATAATTGCTGTTATGTTTATTTCAATTAGTGATTGTATAACAACTCATTTGGGCAAAAATCCTAGGAATGGTGGTAACCCACCTAATGAAAGTAATGATAAAAGTATTATAAATTTAATTTCTGGTTTTATTGTTCTGTCTGAATATATTTGGTTCAAAAAAAATAGGTTTGATTGTTTAAAAATTAAGACTATGGTAATTCTTAAGATTGAATAAATAAGGAAGTAAATTTCTCATATAGTTTCTCTTGAAACTAGTGATCTAATTATTCATCCTAAATGTCTAATTGATGAATATGCTAGAATTTTACGTAATGATGTTTGGTTTAAACCTCCTAGTGCCCCGATTCTAATTCTAAAAATGGTAATTGCAAAGATAAATGTTCTTATTTGGATACAATATGATAGAACTATTATTGGAGCAATTTTTTGCCATGTTATTAATGTGAGACAATTAACCCATCTTGAAGCTCCTATAACTTCAGGAAATCAAAAATGGAATGGTGCAGCTCCAATTTTTAATAATAATCTTGATCTAATTATTATTGATGGGATAATTTGTCTTTCTCACCCAATGGGGGTTTTTAATTGAATCATCAAGATAGAAAATAATAGTATTGTTGAGGCTATTGCCTGAACAATAAAGTATTTAATTGATGATTCATTAATCATTATATTTTTATTTCTTGCTAGTATAGGAATAAATGAAAGTAAGTTGATCTCTAGTCCTATTCAAACCCCAAATCAGGAGTTTGATGAAATGGACAGGATCGTTCCTACCAACAGCGTTGATAGGAAGAGAAGTTTTGTAGAGTTGTTGGTCATTAAAAAGGAGAGGATTTTTGCCTCTATAGATGGGGTATGAACCCATTAGCTTAATTAGCTTACCTTTTTATAATTACATTAGGGTGTATGATGCACGTTAGTTTTTGATACTAAAGGAATTAGTTTAATTCTATTTAATGTAAAGTTAATGAAGGTAATAAAATTACTTTATCTATCCTATCAAGATAGTCCTTTAATCAGGCACTTCATT